CATAGGAAATGAGATTGAATTCCTTTAACAGCAAAATTGGAAGCCGTTTTATTTCACTCATATAACTATCTGGTTTAATTGATTAACCCCATAATGAATAAAAAAATAGATATTCCAATTATTTAACTTTCTTGCTAAAAAGAAAATAAATAGGGGAAATTTTACGTCTCACCGAATCGCACGTAGAGATATTGATAATACACACAGGGTTAATGGTATTTCATAACTAATTGATTGAGCAGCAGCCCTTAATCCACCTAAAAAGGAATATTTATTATTTGATCCATATCCCGACATAAGAAGTCCAACGGGAGCAAGACTTGAAACAGCGATCCATAAAAAAACACCAATACTAAGATCGGCTAGAATAAAGCGATAGCTAAAAGGAATTACCGAATAACTTAGTAAAATGGATATGACTGCTATGGATGGCCCGAGACTGAATAAACGAGTATCTCCTCTAGATGGAAGAATATTTTCTTTGAAAAGTAATTTTGTACCATCTGCTAAAGCTTGAAGAATTCCCAAAGGCCCCGCGTATTCGGGTCCAATACGTTGTTGTATCCCTGCAGATATTTCTCTTTCTAACCAAACAATTACTAGTACCCCTAGTGTGATTCCTAATACAAGAATGAAAATAGGGACAAGCATCCATATGATCCCATAGACTTCTTTTAAGGATCCCAATCTGAAAAAAGAATTGATAGCTTGTATTTTTGTTGTATCAATTATCATTTCAACGATCAACTTCTCCCATAATGATATCTATGCTACCTAGTATCGTCATAATATCAGCCAATTTCATTCTTTTAACTAACTGCGGAAGAATTTGCAAGTTGATAAAACCCGGCGGTCTAATTTTCCATCTCCAAGGAAAAACACTCCGATCTCCTATCAGAAAAATCCCCAATTCTCCTTTTGGTGCTTCGACTCTTACATAAAGTTCTTGCTTAGACAATTCAAAAGTTGGAGAAGGTTTTTTACTAATAAATCGATATTCAAAATCATTCCATTCAGGGTCTTTTATTCTATCAAAGCGGCGGCTTTCTAAATTCTCATAGGGTCCCCCGGGAATTCCTTCCAGAGCCTGCTGGATAATTTTTATAGATTCTGTCATTTCGCCGATTCGTACTAAATACCGAGCTAATGAATCCCCCTCTTTTTGCCATTGAATCTCCCAATCAAATTCCTCGTAACACTCATAACGATCAACTTTACGAAGATCCCATTGTATTCCGGAAGCTCGTAGCGTTGGTCCCGATAAACCCCAGTTTAGTGCCTCTTCTCCGCCAATAATGCCTACGCCCTCAACCCGTTCTAAAAAAATAGGATTCCGTGTAATAAGCTTTTGATATTCAGCAACCCCGGTTAAAAAATAATCGCAAAAATCCAAACATTTATCTATCCAGCCATGAGGTAGATCAGCAGCGACTCCTCCGATACGAAAATAATTATGCATCATGCGCATGCCGGTAGCAGCTTCAAATAGGTCATATATCAATTCTCGTTCTCGAAAAATATAGAAGAAAGGGGTTTGTGCCCCAATATCTGCCATAAAAGGACCAAGCCATAACAAATGGGAAGCGATACGACTCAACTCCAACATAATAGCTCGGATATAGCTAGCCCTTTTAGGTACTTGAATATTGCCTAGCTGTTCGGGCCCATTTACGGTTATTGCTTCTGTGAACATAGTAGCTAAATAATCCCAACGTGTTACATAAGGCAAATATTGTATAATTGTTCGATTTTCCGCAATTTTCTCCATCCCTCTATGTAAATAACCCAATATTGGTTCACAGTCAATAACATCTTCACCATCGAGAGTAACAATCAGTCGAAGAACACCATGCATTGATGGGTGGTGAGGGCCCATATTGACTATCATGAGGTCTTTTCTTGTAATTGGTGCAATCATAAGTTTTTCCCGAGTCATTCTTCCATGCATTGCTGAAAGTAAAAAGAAAGAAGTTCATCCAAATTTTAATGACTAAGCTCAAATGGTATCACGCTTCAAATTAACGAGTTTTTATCTCTCGAATATCCAACTCACCAATTAATTCTTTATAGCGCCCCCTATTTCTTTTTGACAAATAGGCCAGCAGTCGTTGACGTTTTCCCAAAATTTTTCGCAAACCTCTCTGAGATGAAAAGTCTTTTTTGTGCAATTCCAAATGTGAAGTAAGTCTCCTTATCTTAGTGGTGAAACTGAATACTTGAAATTCAACAGACCCCCTGGTTTCTTCGTTTTCTTTTTGAGAAATAACTGAAATGAATGAATTTTTTACCATAAAAAAATCCCCCTTTCCCTTTTTACAGATATGGATTTTACCGATCAGTAATAATAATGCTGTTAAGTTGAATGTGGTATATAGAATAATCTAATCCAAATTTCTTTATGAACTCCTAATTTCCTGAATTCAAATCAATCAATCCAATTTGAAATTGGTTTTAGATAGTAATACAAAAGGTTGGTGCGTTTTTGGATCGAAGAATTTAGACCTAAAATAAAGAAGGTTCCATTGATTCATTTCGAGATCTAATTGAGACATTATTCATTTCATATTAGATACTAAAATGAAATGTGAGATAAGACATGTGATCTGTGTATTTGTTTGCTTTCATATACCCTATTATATATATATAGGGTATAGGATATCTAGAAAAAGTGTATTATCCACAAATTTTCAATCGTGGATACAGATGTATCCTTAACATACTGAAACGGCTGCCATTACTGGTATCAAACCAATAACGATTCATACAAGCTAAATCTTCTAATCGATAATTAGGCCAAAGAAAGAGCTTTAATTTCATTAATTTATTTTTCTCTCTATCAAGATCGTTGCTGTTTTTTACGTTCCAAAATACCGGATTTTTATCTATAGAATTTCTATTTTTTGAATTGAAACAAATTAGAATTCTCAATTTTCTACGACGTCTAAAGGATAAAATATTTTCGGGAACAAGTAAATCAAAATGGTTTTTGTCTCTATTTCCAGTTATTCTTTGATGTGGTGAAATAGTTTCATCAAAATTATTGTTAGAAACATATCTTTGCTCTTGATATTTTTGATACTTATTCTTATGAATCAACGAAATACCTATGGTTTTATACATAATAAATTGCCCATCTTTTTTTTCAGACAGACGAATGGGTTCTAGAATCAATACTCCCTTCTTCATCAATTCTGAAAGAGTTAATTTCTTATGAATCAGCATTATATCCAAACTCATTTCTCTCTTTTGAATCGAGGATATAGTAATTTTTCTTGGATCTATCAGTCTAAGCAGGAGACAATATACCTTGATATTGTTGATAATTCTTTGATTCAAAGTCTCATCCCATCTCAATTGAAAAAGCAAATAACGTTTCCGGAAGAAATCGAGTTCTGCTTTTGTATGGCTTTTGTATTGTTTTTGCTTTTTCCCTTCTGATCTTGCATAATTTTCTTCAATATCTTTTTGTTGTGAGAGAATGGATCTTCGCTCTCCTCGACTTGTCGGTTCTTTTTCTTCTTGATTTGGATGCTTTTTATTTGATGCTATCAAAAAACTTCCTTTTTCCTTTTCATTGATCTTTTTATTTTCACTTCTATCTAAATTTAAAAGAAGTAATTTGCTTGGTATAAACCAGGGTTTCATTTTATATGTCTTATAAAGTAAGACAAATTCTGGGAAGAACCAAAGTTCCAGATTCGATATGGGATGCTTTAGCATTTTTTCATTCATTCCCATCCAATCACAAAATCCCTTGTGGGAGTTTGGTAGATTGATCTCTGGAATCATAAGATAAAAAAGATCTTTTTTAGAAATTATTTGAGAATTTTTAGTACGAATTTGAGTATTTTGATTCCTATTGGTATCGATTATGATCCAGTCCTCAATATCGACTTTTTGTCTAAGATCAAATTGGAAAATTTTCCAATCAAAATATTTTCTATCGGCCGGTTTTTCCATATGGACCTTTCCTAGATCATTTTTAATAGGGATGTTCATCAGCATATCAAAAAGATTTTTTTTAGGCCTGTTATAAGAAATCTCTTGGTTCGTATTTCCTTGAAAGGGAGATCTATAAAAAAAGCATTCCGTTTTCTTTTCATAATTAATAAATTTATATGATAAAAGATCATATATATAGTATTTTATAAAATTATCTTTTTGATTAGCTAATGAATATACTTCAAATTGTTTTTGTTTTTTGGAATTAATTAATGGGGTTTTTTCATATGAATACCGTTTGCTTAAATTTTCCTTTTTAGCTATACGACACTGATGAAATGTATTTCGCCATTTTTCTGGTATTAATCTAGACCATCTGATCTGAGATAAATGGTATTGATAATGTCCTCTTAACCAGGTTTTCCATGGATTCATTTCATAACTCGGAAGTTTCTTATCTGCTAATTTCGAATCAAGCATTCCTTGTGTTTCAAAAGAATCCTTTATTTTAGGCTTAAGGAAAAGGGGGATTCCTTGATATTGAACAACAGATCTTAACGAGTTACTAACTTTGATTTTTGATAATTTGTAAAATACATATGCTTGTGGCACGTAGGATAAGTCATAAACAATATGTGAATTCGCTTTAATATTACTACTATTATCAAGTGGGTTTTTTATAGTCGAAATAAACGGAATTCTAGTTTTCTTTTTTTTATTAATTCTTTCTTGTTTTCTTTCATTATTGTAAATGGATTTCTCAATAATTTTTTTTATTTTTTTAAGAAAAAGTTCTGTATTTATTCTGGAAATATTAATGATAGATAAAAAGATATCTGTGTATATTTTTTCAATGAAAAATTTAAAAAAAGGGGAAAATTTACAGATTAATCGAGCATTTCTTCTTTTTAACATTTGCTGTTTTTCTAATTTTTTAGCATTATAACTTGTAGGACTAAGATTATTTATTCTTGGAGTTACTTTTTTTTTCTCTTTTGTGATTCTTTCTATTTGATTTCGAATTGTACTTGTTCTATCAGCCAGATCCTTCATTTTTT